AACCAACCAAAGTTTGCTTCAGTCATTATATATTGAACAGAAGCAAAAGCCTCAGTAACGGTTGGACGATAGTAAAAAGTCATAGCAAACCCCGTAGCTACTTGTACTAAAAAACAAGTAAGCGTAATTCCTCCTAGACAATAAAATATGTTGACATGAGGAGGAACATATTTACTAGTTATATCATCTGCAATTGCCTGAATCTCGAGACGTTCTTCGAACCAATCATAGACTTTATTGAGATAGGTAACTCACGGAATTCCCCCTCTAAGAACCGTATATGAGAATTTCATCTCGTACGGCTCAAACAAACACACCAAAATACTGATTGAAATTGAAAGGGATATAAAGGGATATATAATAGAATAGACTTATTAATCCCCGATTTTATCTTTTCGGAAGATACAAAGGAATAAAAATCCAAAAGTTCTTCTTTAATGGTGATAATGCCAAAATATCAAGTCGGCTCATTCGTTTTTATGTTGATTGCTACTACCGGCCTCTTGAATATTCTCTTTCCCTATTTTTTTGTTATTTTTTTATTTGTGTGTAATGGTAATGCGCTTTTTATTTTATGTTTTGTTTGTTTTTTATCATTGATAGGAATTTCTCTTGTTAAGACCCTATGAATCCATTGAAACCCCAGATTCATACTAGAACCACAACGATTCGATAAAACCCCAAAGTTAAGCCCAAAGATTCCTTGAGTAAGAACCATTGGATCATCACTCACTCAATCAATAGGAAATGACTAAAAATACAAAAAAAAATTCGTTTGTTGGTTAAACAAAATAGTCAGAAATAGGAATTTGAAAGAAGAAAAATTTTTCGATTTCTTTTTCAAAGAAAATTTTTTTGAATCCGATCAAGAGGTCTGAATATTAAATATGAATCATAGTTCAAATATTTCTTGTTTATACATTCCGTGTTCCAGATACCAGAATGAATATCTGACGAGATAGAACCATCTTTATCAGGATAAGATGACAGACGCATTCTCTGTATTATCAATAGGATCAATTATAACAAGTCACACACTCATATTCCGGAAATACAAAAAGAAAGAAATTCCGCGATCGAACTACCAACCAAAAAGGGGGGTTAGAAATAGAAATCGGAACCCGAAAAATGAATTGTGTATTGAATTGTGTATTGAAAGGCTAGAACTTCACGGTTCTTGTAGATTTAATTCATTGAAATTCCATCCAATAAAACAGAAGAATTATAAATTTCCAAAATAATAGATAGGAATACTGCAAATAAAGCCATTGCAACTCCCATCAAAGGAGTAGTTCCCCATCCAGGAGCTACTTTACCATATTCTGAATTCAATGGTTTCAATAAAGCCCCTACGGTAGTTGGTTTTGGACGAGATCTAGAACTACCCTCAACGGTTTGTGTAGCCATAAATCCGATTGTATTCATTGAGATCTGTTGACTTTGTATACCATTCCGTTGTAAATAAACGATTTTTATCATAGATCCATTGTGGTCTTGAAATTATATAAGAAAATGGAAACAGCAACCCTAGTCGCCATCTTTATATCTGGTTTACTTGTAAGTTTTACAGGGTACGCTTTATATACCGCTTTTGGGCAGCCCTCTCAACAACTAAGAGATCCTTTCGAGGAACACGGGGACTAGTTGAAGCAATGAGCCTTCCAATACCGGAAGGCTCATTACTTCACTTGAGATAATAAAAAATCATTTCACCTTTTTAGTTGGAGTTGGAACTTTAGGGGGTTCCCGAAAAAAGATAGCGAAAAAAATTATCCCTAGAGTCGAGACTAATAGAAATGTATAAACCAATGCTTCCATAGATTCGATTGTGGTTTACAATTATAGCTTCCATACCTGTTTATTGGGGGTTATTTTCCCGATAATGAAAAAAGAATCAAAATCAAAAAAGGGCGGTGATTCAAATCAAGATTTTTCGACTATCCTATGTCAAATCAAAATCAAAAAGAAAGTAGAGGCAAAAAATAACAAAGCAATAGTATATTAGACTCCTTGTCTTCTTGTAGTTGGATCTCCAAGTTTTTGGAATGCTCCAAATTCTACTTGAACATCCAAATCTGGGTCAATACCAGCAAAAACATCTCTGAACAAGGTTCTAGCCCCATGCCAAATGTGTCCGAAGAAGAAGAGTAGGGCAAAGGAAGCATGCCCAAAAGTAAACCAACCCCTTGGACTACTACGAAAAACACCATCAGATTTCAAAGTAGCACGATCTAATTCGAAAATTTCACCCAATTGAGCACGTCTAGCATATTTTTTCACAGTAGCAGGATCACTATAACTGACTCCGTTGAGTTCGCCACCATAAAACTCAACAGTTACACCTACTTGTTCAACACTATACTTAGATTCCGCTCTTCTAAAAGGAACGTCAGCTCTAACAATTCCGTCTCCATCTATCAAAACGACTGGAAATGTTTCAAAAAAAGTCGGCATACGTCGGACAAAGAGTTCGCGTCCTTCTTTATCTCTAAAAATTGGGTGTCCTAACCATCCAACAGCTATTCCATCGCCATTGTCCATTGAGCCCGCTCTAAATAATCCTCCTTTTGCCGGATTATTCCCAATGTAATCATAAAAAGCTAATTTTTCGGGAATTTTAGACCAAGCTTCTGATAAACTTTGATTTTCGGCTAGCCCAGCACTTACTCTTCGATATATTTCTTGCTGAAAGTATCCCTGATCCCATTGATAACGAGTGGGACCAAATAATTCAATTGGGGTAGTTGCTGAACCATACCACATAGTTCCGGCAACAACAAAAGCTGCAAAAAACACAGCAGCGATACTACTCGAAAGAACGGTTTCAATATTTCCCATACGTAATCCCTTGTATAGACGCTGAGGGGGGCGGACACTAAGATGGAATAGACCTGCTAATATGCCCAATGTCCCTGCTGCAATATGGTGAGAGGCTATTCCTCCTGGAATAAAAGGATCAAAACCTTCCACGCCCCATGCTGGACTTACAGGTTGTACTTTTCCAGTTAGCCCATAAGGATCGGACACCCATATTCCAGGACCATACAATCCTGTTACATGAAATGCACCAAAACCAAAACAAGCCACCCCGGAAAGAAATAAATGAATTCCAAAAATCTTAGGCAAATCCAAAGAAGGTTTTCCTGTACGTTCATCAGAAAAAATTTCGAGATCCCAATACACCCAATGCCAAATAGCTGCCAAAAAGCACAAGCCAGAAAACACAATATGCGCTCCGGCCACACCTTCGTAACTCCAAATACCCGGATCCGTTATAGTCCCTCCTGTAATACTCCAACCGCCCCATGAATTAGTTATTCCTAAACGAGTCATGAAAGGTATAACAAACATACCCTGTCTCCACATTGGATCAAGAACGGGGTCAGAGGGATCAAAAACTGCTAATTCATATAGAGCCATCGAACCGGCCCAACCAGCAACCAGAGCTGTATGCATTATATGTACAGAAATTAACCGGCCGGGATCATTCAATACAACAGTATGAACACGATACCAAGGCAAACCCATGGAAATACCCCTTATATCAAAGATAAATGACACTATGTAACTTTATTGCATTGGAAAGACTATGACTATGCAATGGACCCTTTTAGTTCAATGGATTCTCTCGGAACAAGGGTTAAGGTTTGTTCTATTCTGTTGGTAATAATGGAATAATTATGTTTGTAGGAACCAAGAGAAACAAATCTATTCTATACCCGATAAGTAGCAATACGCAATGGGGAGTTGATAGCATCTTCGCTCAGTGAATGCTTTCATCCTTGTTCATTATTGAAAGGCTATATTCATAATTTATTTATTCTATTTTTTTTTTTTCACACTAAACTTTTCTAAATCTAGGTGGAAAATATGAATATAATAGAAAATATGAATATAATATATAATACAAGGTAAAGGTTGATATTATGAAGACAATAACCTTATTATTTATTACGTTTCCACATCAAAGTAAAATATAGTACTTAATTCTTTTTTATTTTATTTAATGCCTATTGGTGTTCCAAAAGTTCCCTTTCGAAGTCCGGGAGAGGAAGATGCATCTTGGGTTGACGTATAGTGCGACTTGTCAGATATATTGGGTCATATGGAATTTCCCCGTTCTCTCTCCCGATTGAGATATCCCTCTTTTCGCCCAAAAAAGATTGATTTGATTGAATCATCAAAAAATTGGAGCGTGAAATATGCAATTAGGATCCATTTTTTAGTTTTAGGGGGATTCAGATTAATAGTATCAATTAGAATGATTTATGGTTGGCTTGGTTGGACCAATAAAATGAAGTATCCAGGCTCCGTTTATAAAAACCCCAATCCCAATTGGTAATCTATTTTGGTAATATATTGAAGATTACTATTTGTATTATATATTTTATTATATATTCATTTTATTTACTTTAACTTAACTGTTTCGATTTGCAATTCTAATTCTAATAAGAGTGATTTCCATTTTAATCACTCGAATAAAGTTAAAATAATGAAAATGAATATGTTGAATTTGACGAAAGAAAAGATATGAAATGAAAAAAAAAACACACACAAGCGGTATTGGAAGCATTTGTCCTATATGTGCAAATCAAAATCGGGCATAGCTTTACCTGGAGTAGAGCATAAACCTAAAAGAATTAAAGAGACCCATTCAAGAACAAGAAAATGACATCGTGATTTGGATTGGATCTCGATGAAACAATACATCAATGAAAAGTGAATTCAATAAGTTTTGTAAATTCTTTTTTTTTCTATTTAAATAGTTATATGCGGAATTAGGAAAAGGAGAAAAGGAATAGTTCTTGAAAAAAAAGAATAGAAAAACCTTTATTATCATTATAAGATAAGTTGGAAAAAATCTCTATGAAAAATGAAAAAGGAATAGAATCTACACATTGATTTTATCACAATTTTTTTTGAACCGTATGCGTCAAAAGGTGCATGTACGGTTCGTAAGGGATACAATTTTACCCTAATCAACCGACTTTATCGAGAAAGATTACTTTTTTTAGGCCAAGAGGTCGATAGCGAGATCTCGAATCAACTTATTGGTCTTATGGTATATCTCAGTATCGAGGATGATACCAAGGATTTGTATTTGTTTATAAATTCTCCTGGTGGATGGGTAATACCCGGAGTCGCTATTTATGATACTATGCAATTTGTCCGACCAGATGTACATACAATATGCATGGGCTTAGCTGCTTCAATGGGATCTTTTATCCTGGTCGGAGGAGAAATTACCAAACGTTTAGCATTCCCTCACGCTCGGCGCCAATGAGTTTTTTTTTGAGAGGAAAAAAAGAAAAGACTATGCCTTCGCCATCTGAAACATTAAGTAATAATAGCATGGCACTTCGAATTCGATATGAGAAAATTAAATTGGATTTCTATGTTATTTTCAAAACATTTGATTATGTATCGAAAGAGTAGTATGAGATGAAGAGTATTCCCGATTTTTTATCAGGAGTCCTTTTCAGCGTCACAAACTTTTCTTCATACCAAAAGACTCTTAACAATGAAAGAGTACAAAAAAAAAAAAAGAATTTCTTCTTCCGCATTTTTAGGATCAAAAAGAGACTTTGGGATTGCTGAATTACAGACGAAATAAATATATAAAGCAACGGAGCCATCATAGTATTTTTGAACTCCTCCAAAAAGAAGGGTGGTAATTGGATTGGATTATTTACCGATCTGGATCTGATCGATTCTTTATTTTCTCTTTCTTCGCTTCCAACCACGGAAAATAAAAGTGAATTCCATTATACAGCCGTATGCAATACGCAAAAGATGCATGTACGGTTGTTCTTATCTATCTTTTTTTATATTAGTCTCTATTTTTTCTCTTCGTCTCGTCATACGAGATAGAAGAACCCCCTTAGGGTATATCATCAGGGTAATGATTCATCAACCTGCTAGCTCTTTTTATGAGGCACAAACGGGAGAATTTATCCTGGAAGCGGAAGAACTATTGAAATTGCGCGAAACCCTCACAAGGGTTTATGTACAAAGAACGGGCAAACCTTTATGGGTTGTATCCGAAGATATGGAAAGAGATGTTTTTATGTCAGCAACAGAAGCCCAAGCTCATGGAATTGTTGATCTTGTAGCGGTCGAATAAAATAAATAAAATAAAAATGGTTAAGTTAAACATTTACGATTTTTTCTTGTTACTGGGTTTACCATTACGGATTTAATATTATATTAACTTCTATTAATTCGAAATAATTCATAATCATTCGGTTAGGATTGATCTAAACCAGCCCATTATGCATATGATTCATCATGCCAACTATTAAACAACTTATTAGAAACACAAGACAGCCAATCAAAAATGTCACCAAATCCCCCGCTCTTCGGGGATGTCCTCAGCGCCGAGGAACATGTACTAGGGTGTATGTGTGACTCGTTCAAATTATGAGCTGGAACAAAAGCAAATGAAAGGAAATAAATTTTCCAGTATCAATGATCAGTACCAGTGAATAGGATTAAATGGAAGAACTCCAGTAACTATCTAAAATGAAAAAGATCTATTCATCCATTGTGTATGAAATTTATGGTTTCGATTGGTGTAAATTAAATCCGATTTAAGATTTTAAGATGAGAAAAATTTCCCATTGGCAGCGAACGTTATCCATTAAGCGGGGAATCTAATTTTTCGAGCAAAAAAATTATGCTCGCATTCTTGGAAGAACGGACTAACAGGGTCAGCTACCCAGCTAACCTTCAAAATTAAATACCGTTACTGTATAGGTGGATCTCATTGTGAAAGACCTATTACTGGAGAATTCATAGGTAGAGCCAACAAGTTTGAACTGTACAAGTTATCAATAAGATTCAGTATCAGTAAATGAAGCAAAGGGCTCCGGTGTATAGAGAGGGCCTCACCGTTTAATAAGTAACCATAGAAACGAAGGAACCCACTATTTCGTTATTCATCTATATTTAATTTGAATTTACATTTTTTTTGATACATTAATACAATTTCCTTATTTTTTTTGTCTTGTTTCAAGGCGAAATGTCTAAAACTAAAAAAAGAAAAAAATCGTGGTCGGGAAGGTTATAGTAGCAAAAGCCATTGGAATTTTTATTTTATACATCGGAAAAATCCGTTTTGTTATTAAGAGAAGGGAGAAAAGAATAACTCAAAGAAAGAAAATAAATTAGTTATTCTAGTTATTCATCAAAGTTGCATTTATTCAATGACTAGAGTTAGACGAGGATATATAGCCCGGAGACGTAGAATAAAAATTCGTGTATTTGGATCAAGCTTTCGAGGGGCTCATTCAAGACTTACTCGAACTATTGCTCAACAGAAAATAAGAGCTTTGGTTTCGGCTCATCGAGATAGAGATAGAAAAAAGAGAGATTTTCGTCGTTTGTGGATCACTCGGATAAACGCAGTAATTCGCGAAAACGGGGTATACTATAATTATAGTAATTTTATACATGATCTGTACAAGAGACAGTTGCTTCTTAATCGTAAAATACTTGCACAAATAGCTATATTAAATCGGAATTGTCTTTATATGATTTCCAATGAGATTATAAAAAAAGAAGATTGGAAAGAATCCCCCGAAATGGTTTAAATGAAGTTCCCCGGAGTTTACTCTCCGGGAAGATAGGGTCGAAATTAGTCTGAGAAAATACGATAAATAAATAAAAATCAACAAACCCATTCAAAATAAAAAATCTTTTTTCCGATTTTTATTATCTTACGACACGACAATCAAATTTCGATTTTTTTCGATTTTTTTAGAGCAAAACAGCAATCCGTGTTTGAGTTCAGATTCAAATTTTAATTCAAAACAAAATTTTGATTCAACTATCAATTAAATATTTAAATCTTATTATTTATATTTATTTTTGGTTCTAAAACTAGTAGTTTTAGTAGTCGACTCGATTCTTTCAAATTGTTTCTCATTATTAAGAAAAGGTAACAAAGATAAAATACGAGCTTGTTTTATAGCGAGAGTAATTAATCGTTGTTGTTTTAAGGTCAATCTATTCACTCGCCTAGATAATATTTTTCCCTGCTCACTAATAAATCGACTAATTAAACTCATATTTCTATAATCAATTCGATCCCCCGATTGGATCGGGGGCAAACGCCTACGAAAAGATCGCTTGGATTTAATAAGGGGTCGCTTGGATTTATCCATAGTTTGTTTAGTTTATTCCTTATACCGAAAATCCTATTTCGGCCGGACCTTAAAAAAAATTAGAATTAAGAAATAGGATTTGGTTTGTTTATTTAGATTTTTTCTATTTATATTATATTTATATTAATATATATAAATATATTAAATATATATAATAATTAAATTAAATATTAAAGTAAAGTTAAATTTCTATAATTAAATATTATAGAATGAAAATAGTTTTGTTCCCTTCCTTGAAAGAATGATATGATAGACAGACGTTTGGTTCGATCTATTTCTTTATCTCTCCATGAATTGTATGTTTGGAACAATAGGAACAGAATTTTCGCAATTCCAACCGACTAGGCGTATTGTGTCGATTCTTTTGAGTAATATATCTGGAAATGCCCCTTGATTCCTTATTAACACTCTTTCGAACACAACCGGTACATTCCAAAATGACTTTTACTCGGGCATCTTTACCCTTAGCCATGAACCTAACCTCCTTTGGATTTTTGATTCAAGCAACTTTTCTATTTTTTTTTTTTTTCGACCGAAGTGAAGAAGAAAGGAAAAGCAAAAAATAGAAGTTGCTAACTCGAAAGAGTAATATACTAATATTCTATTATTAGTAAATAAATTAAAGTAAATAAATATAAGAAATACTACGCAATCAAACGATTTCTAACTCTATTTCTAATTACAGTATTTCGGTTAAGTATCTTGTATGATACTCTTACCCTAGATTCACCCCATTTTCATTCAAGTTTTGATGAGGTTGAATCTATTTTTCTTCTTTATATTATATATTATTTAATATTTTATTATTATTTAATTTAATATTTTATTATTATTTAAATATTAATAAAAATAAAAAGAGGAAGAAGAAAGAAAAAAGGGGGAGGATTAGTCACAGATAGTGAATTCTATCTCTAATCCTCGTTACCCCCTTCCCAGGTCAATAACTAGAATGAAAAAAAGGGGAATGTCAACGCATCTGGGAAAAAACGATTGATTTCAATTAATAGACCCGCTAAAGACCCAAACCATAGAGTACTTAGTACCGGCGCCACGGAAAGATATGTTTTTAAATCTCTCATTGAAAATCCTCCTTCTTTTTTATAATATATAAAAAAAGTAATACATATCTAATGTATGGCCAAATGTATATAGTTAAAGTGAAAGACTACTTGTGTTTGGACACGAAATCCCTAAGTTAAGTCAAATTAAAATGTACAATGATCCTGTAGATAAGATATTTTTTTTTTTAAGATTTAAGAAAAGAATCGCGTGTCCCTTCCTACTACGCATTCCCGAAAAGTCTTTTTTTTTATTTACTTTACTATTTACTTTCCGACAGGGTTGTTTTTCCTAGATATCCCAATACTTTTTGTATCTATCTTATATGATAAGAGACCAAAAAGAAGAAATGACAAGATATATTATGTATATAGGAAATAACAATGTGGAAAACACGGCAAGGATTCTTTACAATTACACTATAAAATGAAAACCAATTGAATTGAGAGGGATGTAGCGCAGCTTGGTAGCGCGTTTGTTTTGGGTACAAAATGTCACGGGTTCAAATCCTGTCATCCCTACCTAATTACTTTTCCTCTGAGAAGTAAGGAGGAATTAATTGAAATCTATTAAAAATAAAAACGGAATCTCTCATTTTTCTCATACTCTATGATGATGATGTAGTTTTGGGTTACAAAAAAAGTTTTCTTTACCGTCTTATCTATTGTGATAAGAACGCGCTCTTAGTTCAGTTCGGTAGAACGTGGGTCTCCAAAACCCGATGTCGTAGGTTCAAATCCTATAGAGCGTGATTCCATTCTTGTTAGGTCGAATTG